AGGTTGGACAAATTCTTCATTGACAGAAAAAAAAATGAAGGATCTGACTGATAGAACAAATACAATTAGAAATCAAATAGAAAGAATTACAAAAGAGAAAAAAAAAGTAACTCCAGAAATAAATATTAGTCTTAACAAAACAAGTTATAATGCTAAAAGATTAGAAAAATGGCAAATATTAAAAAGAAGAAATGCTCGATTAATCTCTAAATTACCTTTTGTTTTTCAATTTTTAATTGAAAGAATCTACACAAATATATTTTTATCTATCATTAATATTTCCAGAATAAAGAGAAAATTATTTCTTGAATCAACAAAAAAAATTATGAATAAATCCATTTACAATAATGAAACAAGTCAAGAAATAATTAATAAAAAAAATAAAAATCCAATTGAGTTTATTTCGACTATAAAAAAGTCACTTTATAATATTAGTAATAGTCAGACAAATTCACATATTTTTTATGACTTATCGTACTTATCACAAGCATATGTATTTTACAAATTATCACAAACCCAAGTTATTAACTTGTATAAATTAAAATCATTTCTTCAATATCAAGGAATCCCTTTTTTTCTTAAGCCTAAAATAAAGGATTCTTTTGAAACACAAGGAATAGTTCATTCTAAATTAAGGGATAACAGACTTCCGAGTTCTGAAATGAATCAATGGAAAAACTGGTTAAGAAGGCATTATCAATACGATTTATCTCAGATCAGATGGTCTAGATTAATACCACAACAATGGCGGAATAGAGTTTATCAACGTCATATGGTTAAAAGGAAAAATTTCAGCAAATGGAATTTATATGAAAAAGACCAATTAATTGATTACAAAAAAGAAAATATTTTGGAAATCTATTCATTATTGAATCAAAAAGATAATTTTCCAAAATACTATAAATATGATCTTTTATCATATAAATCTATTAATTCTGAAAATAAAAAGGACTCATTTATTTCTAGATCGCCGTTTGAAGGAAATAAGAATCAAGAGATTTCTTATAATTCCAACACATATAAAGACACTTTTTTTGATATGCTGAGGAGTATCCCTATCAATAATTTTCTAGGAAAGGGCGATATTCTATATATGGAAAAAACTCCCGATAGGAAATATTTGGATTGGAAAATTATCAATTTTGATCTTAGACAAAAAGTCGATATTGAGGCCTGGATCACGATCGATGCCAATAGTAATCAAAATACTCAGATTGTTACTAATAATTATCAAATAATTGATAAAAAAAATATTTTTTATCTTATGATTCCAGAAATGAATTTACCAAACTCCCCAAAAGTCTTTTTTGATTGGATGGGGATGAATGAAAAAATACTAAAGCGTCCCATATTGAATCTGGAACTTTGGTTCTTCCCAGAATTTTTGTTACTTTATAATACATATAAAACGAAATCTTGGTTTATACCAAGCAAATTACTTCTTTTAAATTTGAATAGAAATGAAAATAGTAATCAAAATCAAAAGATTAATGAAAAGCAAAAGGGAAGTTTTTTGATACCATCGAATAAAAAAATAAAGAATCGAAATCAAGAAGAAAAAAAAACCACAAGCCAAGGGGATCTTGGATCCGTTCTTTCAAACCAACAAAAAGATATTGAAGAAGATTATGCGAGATCGGACATGAAAAAAGGTAAAAAGAAAAAACAATACAAAAGTAACACGGAAGCAGAACTAGATTTGTTCCTGAAACGTTATTTGCTTTTTCAATTGAGATGGGACGATACTTTGAATCAAAGACTGATCAATAATATTAAGGTATATTGTTTCCTGCTTAGACTAATAGATCCAAGAAAAATTTCTATATCCTCGATTCAAAGGGGAGAAATGAGTTTGGATATAATGCTGATTCAGAAGAATTTAACTCTTCCAGAATTGATGAAAAAGGGAATATTTATTATCGAACCCATTCGTCTGTCTGTAAAAAACGACGGACAGTTTATTATGTATCAAACCATCGGTATTTTGTTGGTTCATAAGAGTAAGCACCAAACTAATCAAAGATACCGAGAGCAAAGATATGTTGCTAAGAATAATTTTGATGAATCTATTCCACCACATGAAAGAATAACAAGAAATAGAGACAAAAATCATTTGGATTTGCTTGTTCCTGAAAATATTTTTTCATTTAGGCGTCGTAGAAAATTAAGAATTCTAATTTCTTTCAATTCAAAGAATAGGAATGATGTAGATGGAAATCCTGTATTTTGCAACGAAAAGAATAGCAGCCAAGTTCTAGGTGACAGTAATCACCTTGATAGAGAGACAAATCAATTAATGAAATTGAAGTTCTTTCTTTGGCCGAATTATCGATTAGAAGATTTAGCTTGTATGAATCGCTATTGGTTTGATACCAATAATGGCAGTCGTTTCAGTATGTTAAGGATACATTTGTATCCACGATTGAAAATTCGTTGATAGTCCATTTTTCCTATATATCCTCTACTATATAGGATATATGAAAGCAAATAAATACACACATCACACGTCCTGTCTTACATTTCATTCTAAATATCCAATACTAAATGAATAATGTATCAATTCGATCTAGAAATGAATCAACAGAACCCTCTTCATTTTAGGTCTAAATTCTTCGCTTTTGTGAATACGAAAATGTGCCAATCCTTTTCTCTCCCTATCTAAATCTAATTTTCAATTGGATTGATTCATTTGAATTGATAAAATTAGGAGTTCATAAAGAAATTTGAATTAGATTATTGTATATACCACATTAAAATGAATGACATTATTATTACTGATCGGTAAAATCCATATCTGTAAAAAGGGAGAGGAGGCTTTTTTTTATGGTAAGAAATTCATTCATTTCGGTTATTTCTCAAAAAGAAAATGAAGAAAACAGAGGGTCTGTTGAATTTCAAGTATTCAGTTTCACCACTAAGATAAGGAGACTTACTTCACATTTGGAATTGCACAAAAAAGACTATTCATCTCAGAGAGGTTTGCGAAAAATTTTGGGAAAACGTCAACGATTACTGGCTTATTTGTCAAAAAAAAATAGAGTACGTTATAAAGAATTAATTGATCGGTTGGATATTCGAGAGACAAAAACTCGTTAATTTAAAGAGTGATATCATTTGAACTTATGCGTTTCAATTTTGATGAACTTCTTTTTACTTTCAGCAATTCATGGAAGAATGACTCGGTAAAAAACTTATGATTGCACCAACTACAAGAAAAGACCTCATGATAGTCAATATGGGTCCTCACCACCCATCAATGCATGGTGTTCTTCGACTTATCGTTACTCTCGATGGTGAAGATGTTATTGACTGTGAACCAATATTGGGTTATTTACACAGAGGAATGGAGAAAATTGCGGAAAACCGAACAATTATACAATATTTGCCTTATGTAACACGTTGGGATTATTTAGCTACTATGTTCACAGAAGCAATAACCGTAAATGGACCCGAACAACTAGGCAATATTCAAGTACCTAAAAGGGCTAGCTATATCAGAGCCATTATGTTGGAGTTGAGTCGTATAGCTTCTCATTTGTTATGGCTTGGTCCTTTTATGGCAGATATTGGGGCACAGACCCCTTTCTTCTATATTTTTCGAGAACGAGAATTGATATATGACCTATTCGAAGCTGCCACCGGTATGCGAATGATGCATAATTATTTTCGTATCGGAGGAATAGCTGCTGATCTACCTCATGGATGGATAGATAAATGTTTGGATTTTTGTGATTATTTTTTAACAGGGGTTGCTGAATATCAAAAGCTTATTACACGGAATCCTATTTTTTTAGAACGAGTTGAGGGCGTAGGCATTATTGGAGGAGAAGAAGCACTAAATTGGGGTTTATCAGGACCAATGCTACGAGCTTCCGGAATACAATGGGACCTTCGTAAAGTTGATCATTATGAGTGTTACGACGAATTTGATTGGGAGGTTCAATGGCAAAAAGAAGGGGATTCATTAGCTCGTTATTTAGTACGAATCAGTGAAATGACAGAATCCATAAAAATTATCCAACAGGCTCTGGAAGGAATTCCAGGGGGGCCCTTTGAGAATTTAGAAATCCGACGCTTTGATAGAGTAAAAGATACTGAATGGAATGATTTTGAATATCGATTTATTAGTAAAAAACCTTCTCCAACTTTTGAATTGTCCAAACAAGAACTTTATGTAAGAGTCGAAGCACCAAAAGGAGAATTGGGAATTTTTCTGATAGGAGATCAGAGTGTTTTTCCTTGGAGATGGAAAATTCGCCCACCGGGTTTTATCAACTTGCAAATTCTGCCTCAGTTAGTTAAAAGAATGAAATTGGCTGATATTATGACGATACTAGGTAGTATAGATATCATTATGGGAGAAGTTGATCGTTGAAATGATAATTGATAATACAACAGAACTACAAGCCATCCATTCGTTTTCCAGATTGGAATTCTTAAAAGAAGTCTATGGGATCATATGGGTGCTTGTCCCTATTTTGACTCTTGTATTAGGAATCACACTAGGTGTACTAGTAATTGTTTGGTTAGAAAGAGAAATATCTGCAGGGATACAACAACGTATTGGACCTGAATACGCCGGCCCCTTGGGAATTCTTCAAGCTCTAGCAGATGGGGTAAAACTACTTTTCAAAGAGAATCTTTTTCCATCTAGAGGGGATACTCGTTTATTCAGTATCGGACCATCCATAGCAGTCATATCCATTTTACTAAGTTATTCAGTAATTCCTTTTGGTTATCGCCTTATTCTAGCCGATCTTAGTATTGGTGTTTTTTTATGGATCGCTGTTTCCAGTCTTGCTCCCGTTGGACTTCTTATGTCGGGATATGGATCAAATAATAAATATTCCTTTTTAGGTGGTTTAAGAGCTGCTGCTCAATCAATTAGTTATGAAATACCATTAACTCTATGTGTATTATCAATATCTCTACGTGTGATTCGGTGAGACATAAAATTTCCCCTATTTCTTTTCTTTCTAGTAAGAAAGTTAAATGAGTTT